CCAGATCCTAAAAACAATAATGCTTTCGAATAAGCATGAGTAATCAAATGAAACAAAGCTGTTCGATAAGACCCCATACCTAAAGCTAACATCATATACCCCAATTGAGACATTGTAGAATAGGCTAAACTTCTTTTAATATCGTTTTGAGCAAGAGCTAAAGTAGCTCCTAATACTACTGTTATTATACTTAGCAAAGATATAAAATTCATTATATAAGGTATGACTATGAAAAGGGGAAAAAGTCGAGCTACAAGAAAAATTCCCGCTGCCACCATAGTAGCAGCATGGATAAGAGCTGAAATAGGAGTAGGACCCTCCATAGCATCGGGTAACCATACATGAAGGGGAAATTGAGCAGATTTAGCAACTGCACCAGAAAATAATAGGAAGACACATAAAGTTCCAAATAAAAAATGCACCCCATTAGTAGAAATTACGTTATTGAATATTTCGAACAAGTCTCGAAATTCGAAACTACCTGTTAGCCAATAAAGACCTAAAATTCCTAATAATAAACCAAAATCCCCGATACGGTTAGTCACAAATGCTTTTTGGCAAGCATTTGCGGCACGGGGTCGTGTAAACCAAAAACCTATTAATAGATAAGAGCACATTCCAACTAATTCCCAAAAAAGATAAATTTGTATCAAATTAGAACTGGTAACTAATCCCAACATGGATGCATTGAAAAAACTCATATAAGCAAAAAATCTCAAGTATCCTTGATCATGAAACATATAATTATCACTATAAATAAGAACCATAACTCCGATAGTAGTGATTAATATTGACATAATAGAAGTAAGTGGATCGATCAAATAGCCAAACTCTAAAGAAAAATCATTATTGATGGTCCAAGACGATATAGATTGATAAATAGAACTTCTATTTATTAGTTGAATAGCTAGGTCGGCTGAAAAAATCATAACTATACTTAACAAGAAAACACTATGAAAAGACCATATACGTCGAAGACTTTTTGTTGCCGTCGGAAAAAAGATAAGCCCTAGTCCTATTCCCATAGGAACTGGAAGTGGAAGGAAAGGTATGATCCATGCATATTGATATGTATGTTCCATAAACAATTTTTTCTTTCAAAATGATTTCTAATTCACCAGATCCTATCTAATTGTAAAAGAAAAAAATCAAGATAGGTAAGAACTAACAAATTCGGATTCTGAATTATTCTCAGTCTTTCTTCAATACTTCAAATATTCAAATCAAGAAGTGCAAATTGGTCAAATAACATAGGGAACTTATTTGTGAAAACGGAATACTTCGTTTTAAAATAAAAGCAAAATGAAAATTTGGAAATTATGTATATTCTTTCTTTCAACTTGGACAATTAATAAGAAACTGGATATTTACATGAGTTTTTAGGTCAAAGTTGGGTTCATAAATGAAATTGTTCGATGAATTTTATTCCATGTATAAATGGTATAAATGACTAAAAGAAACGGAGATAGAAATAGAAGCTGCTTCTTTTCTTTTTTCATTTTAGTAACTTAAACTTAGCTTTTCACCTATAAGATTTTTTGTCATTTTCATATAGCTATGATTGATTTTTTTATGAGGTTAGTAGCGTATCATCTATGGATAGATAGATAATGAAGAAGAATTCGTTTTGAACAATAGATGTCTTTCACATCCAACGATATTATTGAAAAACCTCTTAAATTTTGAATGGCAGTTCCAAAAAAACGTACTTCTCTGGCAAAAAAGCGTATTCATAAAAGTTTGTGGAAAAGGAAGGGGTATTGGGCAGCGTTAAAAGCCTTTTCATTAGCCAAATCCCTTTCTACTGGTAATTCAAAAAGTTTTTTTGTACCGACACCCAAATAATAAACGATTCAAATAATGGGAATAGGACAAATATTAATTTAGTGTAAAATAGGACTACAAATTGACTATTCTATATGGTATAAAAAATCCTGAAAGCATTTTGTTGCGAAATCAAAATCCCCACCTCGGAAATGATAAAACATACTCAAAATAAACTAGTTGAAACCTTCTCTCTGGTGGGGATTTTGATTTCCCTCATCTCCACCTTTACCTTTCGCACAATCTTTTTTTATGATTTCGTAAGATAGGAGGTAGCACCTTTTAGTTACAAATACAACATAAGTTTATTAAGTTGAATAATTTGAGCATTTACTAAAAAAAGCTCAGAACATTTAATTAACTCATTTAATCTCGACACTTGAATAATAATAGCTTATTATGATTTTAAGTAAGCCGCTATGGTGAAATTGGTAGACACGCTGCTCTTAGGAAGCAGTGCTTGAGCATCTCGGTTCGAATCCGAGTGGCGGCACATTCTCTTCTAAAACAGATACAATAAGTCCTATAATGAATTCAATTCCGATACCTTATTTTTAAAATTGCTATGATATTTTTTACTGTAGAACATATATTAACTCATATTTCTTTTTCCCTTGTTTCAATTGTAATTACAATTTATTTCATAAGCTTAGTAGTCGATGAAATGATAGGACTCTCTAATTCGTCTGAAAGAGGTCTAATAGCTATTTTTTTCTGTATAACAGGATTATTAATTATCCGTTGGGTTTATTCACAACATTTTCCATTAAGTGATTTATGTGAATCATTAATTTTCCTTTCGTGGAGTTTCTCGATTATTCATATGTTTCCATATTTAAAAAAAAAAAACTTATGCGTAATCACTGCACCAAGTGCTATTTTTACTCAAGGATTTGCTACTTCAAGTCTGTTAACTGAAATGCATCAATCCACAATATTAGTACCTGCTCTCCAATCCCAGTGGTTAATGATGCATGTAAGTATGATGTTATTGGGTTATGCAGCTCTTTTATGTGGATCATTATTATCAGTATCTCTTCTAGTCATTACATTTAGAAGAGATATCCCATTTTTTGCTAACAGCCATTTTTTTTTTACTGAGTTATTTTACTTTGGTCAGATGCAATACATGAATCAAAGAAGGAATGTTTTACAAAGCACCTTCTTTGATTCTGCTAAAAATTATTACCGATCCCAATTGATTCAACAATTAGATCATTGGAGTTATCGTGTTATTAGTCTAGGGTTTATCTTTTTAACTATAGGGATTCTTTCCGGAGCAGTCTGGGCTAATGAGGCCTGGGGATCATATTGGAATTGGGACCCAAAAGAAACTTGGGCCTTTATTACGTGGACTATATTTGCGATTTATTTACATACTCGAACAAATACAAATATGAAAGTTGCAAATTCCGCAATTGTAGCTTCTATGGGCTTTTTTCTAATTTGGATATGCTATTTTGGGGTCAATCTCTTAGGAATAGGGCTACATAGTTATGGTTCATTTCAATTAACATCTACTTGAATAAAAAAAGGTCTGCCGATTAGAGATAGAAAATGGCATAGATAAATAAAAATCTAAGAAATCTTAGTTGAAGTCATCAAGAGCCGTTTGAATCAAGTATTGTATTGATTCAAATGGCTCTCACAAAGGCTAAATAGATCCAGTTACAATTCTTTTGCTATTAATGAGTTAATAAGTCAAAATTTTTTTTTATACAAAAATTATCTATAAAAATACTTACATAAAATACTTTGAACCGTATCAACTGATAATGAAAAAACGAAATCTGGGTAAATACCAATACCTATTATAGGTAGCAAGATGGAGATCGAAACAAATAATTCTCGCGGTCCCGAATCAAAAAAATATGAATTTGGAACATTAAATAGCTTGTAGCCATAGAACATCTGGCGTAACATAGATAATAAATAAATAGGAGTTAATATCATCCCCATTGCCATTACACAAGTAATTAGTATTTTTGTCATTAAAAGATATTTTTGACTAGTAATTAGTCCAAAAAAGACTATCAATTCCGCAACAAAACCACTCAGGCCCGGTAATGCAAGAGAAGCCATCGATAATAGACTGAACATCGTGAATATTTTGGGCATTAAGATAGCTATCCCACCCATTTCATCAAGATAAACAAGACGTATTCGATCATAACCCGTTCCTGCCAAGAAAAAAAGCCCAGCACCAATAAAGCCATGAGAGATTATTTGTAAAAGAGCTCCGTTGAGACCTGTATCAGTAATAGAGCCAATTCCTATAATTATGAAACCCATATGAGATACAGAAGAATAGGCTATTCGTTTTTTTAAATTACGTTGGCCAAGAGATGTTAACGCTGCATAGATTATTTGAATCGTACCCACTATTATCAACCATGGAGAAAATATCGAATGAGCGTGAGGTAATAATTCCATATTGATCCGAACCAACCCATATGCTCCCATTTTTAATAAAATTCCAGCTAGAAGCATACAAGTACTGTAATGTGCTTCCCCGTGGGTGTCGGGTAACCAGGTATGTAGGGGTAAAATCGGTAATTTGACAGCAAAAGCAATAAGAAATAAAATATAGAATATTATTTCCAATGCCACAGGATAGGATTGATTAGCTAATATTTCCAAATTTAATGTTGGTTCATTGGAACCATATAAACCCATACCCAGAACTCCCATTAACAGAAAAATGGAACCTCCTGCAGTATACAAAATAAACTTGGTAGCTGAATATAGACGTTTTTTTCCTCCCCATAAGGATACAAGTAAATAAACAGGAATTAATTCTAACTCCCACATGATGAAAAAAAGTAAAAGGTCTCGGGAAGAAAATGATCCTATTTGGCCACTATACATTGCTAACATCAAGAAATGGAAAAATCGTGAATCTCGAGTAACTGGCCAAGCCGCTAAAGTAGCTAAAGTAGTAATAAATCCCGTTAATAAAATGGGTCCTATAGAAAGTCCATCTATTCCTAATCGCCAGTAAAAAGAAAAAAAGCGTATCCATTTATACTCTTCTTCCAGTTGTATTAAAGGATCGTCGAATCGAAAATGATAACGGAATGCATAGGTCATTAGAAGGAGTTCTAATATACATATACATATAGTGTACCACCTAATTATTTTATTTCCTTTCTGAGGGAGAAAGAAAATGAAAGAACCTGCAGATATAGGAAAAGCTACAATTAGTGTTAACCAAGGAAAAAAGTTCATGGTAAAGATAAGCTACACTTAGACCATAAAAAACCCGTACTAAAAAAAAAAAAGAAATGGAAACTATATAGTATTTTAAGCACGGGTTTTTGTCGGTAAAAAAAGCCAGTTGTATTAAAGGATCGTCGAATCGAAAATGATAACGGAATGCATAGGTCATTAGAAGGAGTTCTAATATACATATACATATAGTGTACCACCTAATTATTTTATTTCCTTTCTGAGGGAGAAAGAAAATGAAAGAACCTGCAGATATAGGAAAAGCTACAATTAGTGTTAACCAAGGAAAAAAGTTCATGGTAAAGATAAGCTACACTTAGACCATAAAAAACCCGTACTAAAAAAAAAAAAGAAATGGAAACTATATAGTATTTTAAGCACGGGTTTTTGTCGGTAAAAAAATGGATTAGTGCTATTTTTTTGAACGTATCAATAAGCGAGACCCATGCTACGAGTTGTTTCATGCCATAAATAAACTCGAACACTCAAGAAATCCGTTGGACAGGCGGATTCACATCGTTTACAACCAACACAGTCTTCTGTTCTTGGAGCGGATGCTATTTGTTTAGCTTTACACCCGTCCCACGGTATCATTTCTAATACATCTGTGGGGCAGGCTCGAACACATTGAGTACATCCTATACATGTATCATAAATCTTTACTGAATGTGACATTGAATATCTAAATGTTTGAACGTCATAAATTTTCAATCTAATAAACTTGTACATGAATCATGTATTTAGATATCAGATGAATCAATGATTTACCAAAATTTTTATACAAAATTTTTTTATGGATCAGCTTATGCGAAAGAGTCAAGATACTTTTATTTAGTACATCTTCGTAAACAGGAATATTAATCTATATTTAATATCATACATACTAATTGGACTTACTGAATAATAATTTTTTTTATTGGAGTTGATAAAGATTCAAATTTTTGAATGCATATTATTTATTCAACAAATTTGCTTGATTGGTACGAGTTGATTTTCTATTACGATAAATTGAGGAAATAATTGCTGGTCCAATAGCTGCTTCAGCGGCTGCAATAGCTATGACAAAAATGGAGAAAATATCTCCTACTAATTGGCGACTATCAAAAAAATCAGAAAATGTTACGAAGTTTATATTAACTGCATTTAGGATAAGTTCAAGACACATAAGGGCTCTAACCATATTTCGGCTCGTGATCAATCCATAGATACCGATAGAAAATAAATAGGCACTCAAAATAAGTACATATTCGAGCATCATTGACCGACTCCTTATCAATCCTGATTCATTTCAATATGAACAACAACTCAACTTCTTCTATTGACTAGAATCTAAAAAGCACGGAACAAGGACATTGGTAATATTGAGAATAGGTAATAGATTGAATTAAAAGCATTTCTTATCGTATCTAGGAACGTTCGAAAGCTTTATTACTGACGAGCTACCGCAATTGCACCTATCAAAGCAAATAAAAGAATTATTGAAATGAGTTCAAATGGAAGAAAAAAATCTGTTGATAAATGAATCCCAATTTGTTGACTATTACTTATCAAATCCTGTTCTACAATATGGTTTGATCTTGTAGTCCAAATAATCCCGTACCATGACGTATCTGGAATAGTAGTAATTAGTGAAAAAAAAATGCTTGTACAAAGCACTGAAGTAACTCCATCTCCAACAGTCCAAAACTGGAAATCTTTGTAATATTCTGAACCATTAATAAACATCACAGCAAAAATGATTAAAACATTTATAGCTCCCACATAAATAAGAAGTTGGGCAGCAGCTACAAAATGGGAATTTGATGAAATATAGAATAAGGATATACAAACAAGAACGAATCCCAATGAAAAGGCGGAATAAATTGGATTAGTAAATAATACTACTCCTAGACCTCCTAATATAAGACCTGATCCCAGAAAGATTAAAAGAAAATCATGTATTGGTCCCGGTAAATCCATTATATATAATATAAAAAAGAAATAAAAAAATAGAAATGTTTCATGACCTTATTGATCGGACCAGGAAAAAGTAAAATTATCCGGAATATATTTTTAATTGAAAGAATAGATGTGTATTGATATAGGTCCAACAAGTGGACCAATCTCATTCTTTTTTTGAACTTCCGAATTGAACTTCAAAAAAATTCCTTTAGATCAAAAGATTACATTAGTAATTAGAAATTTTTCCTAAAAAGGGGTTTAGCCATTTTTTATTTGAGGCGAATTCAAAATTGTTCGAATTGTGTAATCGTCAATTAATGCCAATGGTAAACGACCCAAAGCAATTTGATTATAATTCAATTCGTGACGATCATACGTAGAAAGCTCATATTCTTCAGTCATTGATAAACAATTTGTGGGGCAATACTCAACGCAATTACCACAAAATATACAGATTCCAAAATCAATACTGTAATTAAGCAATTGTTTCTTTCGGATCCTAGTTTGTAGTTTCCAATCAACAACAGGTAAATCTATAGGGCATACGCGAACACATACCTCACAAGCAATGCATTTATCAAATTCAAAGTGAATTCGACCACGGAAACGTTCTGATGGAATCAATTTCTCATAAGGATATTGAATCGTTACAGGTAAACGATTTGCATGGGATAAAGTAATCATAAAACCTTGACCGATGTACCTTGCAGCTCGTACTGTTTGTTGACCATAATTGATGAACCCAGTTACCATAGGGAACATATCGGGAATAGCTATGAATAATTTGATGGTTGTTTCCTTCTCTTGTTTGAGATAAGTCTAAATATAGATTCGCGTGGTTAGAGTGAAAGGAGTTGGGAAGAAGTTGTTAATAATAAATTACCGAGAGAAATAGGTAAAAGAAATTTCCATCCAAGATTTAATAATTGGTCCATTCTCAGCCTAGGTAAAGTCCATCTTGTTGTAATAGGAATGAACAAAAACAAATAAGTTTTAACTAATGTAATCAAAATACTAATGATTGTTCCAAAGACTCCGCCTGCTTTTTCAAAAAGTTCAGGAACAAATAGATATGGAATAGAGAAATTCCAACCGCCCAAGTAAAGAACTATTACAAAAAATGAAGAAACTAATAGATTTAGATAGGACGCAACAAAAAATAAACCAAATTTGATACCTGAATATTCGGTTTGATAACCTGCTACTAATTCTTCTTCGGCTTCTGGTAAATCGAAGGGTAACCTCTCACATTCTGCTAGGGAAGAAATTAGAAAAACGATAAACCCTATAGGTTGACGCCACAAATTCCACCCCCACAAACCATATTTTGACTGTGCTTCAACTATATCAACTGTACTTGAACTATTAGATAATCATAGTCGGTGATAACATTACTGTTACTATCGCTATTACAGAACCGTACATGAGATTTTCACCTCATACGGCTCCTCTAGGAGCCTAAAGAAATTTAAGGACCAGGTTAGTATTATTTAACGTGATATACTTTTATGCTAGATCGAGTCAAAATATATGGAAAAGCCCCGAATTAGTCCAATGTAATTCCGTCTGCTATAAAAAAAGTATTTCTGAATTAATCTCATCCTTTCCTTTTACTTGAATTTTAAAATTTCAATATTTTTTGAGTAATAACTTAATCCGTCAATAAAATACTCCTTTTAGTAATATATATAAATATTTCAACCCAGCATTTTCGATTACGAAAAAAAAATGTACATTTTACATTACTTCATCACTTATTACAGGGCTTTTATCCCTATGAATATAACTATATTAAAGAAAGAATAAAAAAGATCGCTCTTTTTTATTGGAATTGCACTCTTTCTATTTTGTTCGTTCCTATTCTTCGTTTTCTTCTTTCTCAAAAACGGAAAAAAGGGGGGTCCTTTCAAAAAGGATTCTTTCGTTCCTGATAGTTTTTTTTCAGTGGATAGGGGCATACTCTGGATCGGAATCGTGGGAAGTACTACCGGATCATTTCTACCAACTTAAAACCCCAATGAGTGTTCCTTTTATGCGGAAATGCTTTTTTGTATAATTTGCATAATCTCTATTACTAATCTTTTGTGTACCTTGGTATTTCTAACCACCCACTCATTTTTTCTCAACTCACTCTTATGGTAATACATACAAACGATAGTGAAAAACCCATAAAGTTGTTTGTTATTTTAAACCCGCTTCAAGTCAGGATGATAAATCAACCGATCTTGGGATAAACAGTGTGAATTACTTATGTTTACTTATGTTTAATCCTTATACATAGGAAATGAGACTTACTATTTTTACTGCAAATTTAGAAGCTGTTTTCTTTCACTCATAGAACTATCTGATTGTGTTCATCAGTCGGGTTAATGAACAAAAAAATAAAGCGATTTCTTTAATTCCGTCAATTTCTTTCTAACGAAAAGAAAAGGAAAATAGGGAAAATGTTTCAACGACTCGCACGTAGAGATATTGATAACACGCATAGAGTTAATGGTATTTCATAACTAATCGATTGAGCAGCAGCCCGTAAACCACCTAAAAAAGAATATTTATTATTCGATCCATATCCTGACATAAGAAGTCCAATCGGAGAAATACTTGAAATGGCGATCCATAAAAAAACACCAATATTGAGATCGGCTAGAACAAAATGATAGCCAAAAGGGATTACTAAATAACTTAATAAAATTGATATGACTGCTATGGATGGTCCGATATTGAATAAATAAGTATCGCCTCTAGATGGAAGAAGGTTTTCTTTGAAAAGTAGTTTTGTACCATCTGCTAAAGCTTGGAGAATTCCAAAAGATCCAGCATATTCAGGTCCAATACGTTGTTGTAGCCCCGCAGCTATTTCTCTTTCTAACCACACAATTACTAGTACACCTATTGTGATTCCCACTATAACAGTCAAAATCGGGATAAGCATCCATATGCTCTCATACACCTCTTTTAAGGATTCCCATTTGGAAAAAGCATTGATATCTTGTACTTCTGTTGTATCAATTATCATTTCAACGATCAACTTCTCCCATAATGATATCTATACTACCTAGTATCGTCATAATATCAGCCAATTTCATTCTTTTAACTAACTGAGGAAGAATTTGCAAATTGATAAAACCCGGTGGGCGAATTTTCCATCTCCAAGGAAAAATTTTCCCATCTCCTAGCAGAAAAATTCCCAATTCGCCTTTTGGGGCTTCGACTCTCGCATAAAGTTCTTGTTTCGACAATTCAAAAGTAGGAGAGGTTTTTTTACTAATGAAGCGATAGTCAAAATCATTCCATTGGGAATCCCTTACTTTATCAAAACATCGTATTTCGAAATTCTCAGAGGGTCCTCCTGGAATTCCTTCCAAAGCTTGTTGAATAATTTTGATAGATTCCTCGATTTCACTGATCCTTACTAAATAACGAGCTAACGAATCTCCTTCTTTTTGCCATTGGACTTCCCAATCAAATTCATCATAACACTCATAATGATCAACTTTACGAAGATCCCATTCTATTCCGGAAGCTCGTAGCATTGGGCCCGATAAACCCCAATTTAATGCTTCTTCTCCACTCAAAATCCCTACTCCCTCAACACGTTCTAAAAAAATGGGATTGCGTGTAATAAGTTTTTGATATTCCGAAATTCCGGTTAAAAAATAGTCGCAGAAATCAATGCATTTATCTATCCAACCATGCGGTAAATCAGCGGCCACTCCTCCGATACGAAAAAAATTATGCATTAATCTCATACCGGTAGCAGCTTCGAACAGATCATATACTAATTCTCGTTCTCGGAAAATGTAGAAGAAGGGAGTTTGTGCACCAATATCTGCCATAAAAGGGCCAAGCCATAATAAATGAGAAGCTATACGACTTAATTCTAACATAATTACTCTGATATAACTGGCTCGTTTAGGTACTTGAATATTCCCTAACTGTTCCGGTGCATTTACGGTTATGGCCTCAGTGAACATAGTAGCCAAATAATCCCAACGAGTTACATAAGGTAAATATTGTATAATTGTTCGATTTTCTGCAATTTTTTCCATTCCTCTGTGTAAATACCCCAATATTGGTTCACAGTCAACAACATCTTCACCATCTAGAGTAATGATGAGTCGAAGAACGCCGTGCATTGATGGGTGGTGAGGTCCCATATTTACTATCATAAGTTCATTTCTTATAATTGGTACATTCATAGGTTGTTCCTTGATTCATTTTTCTAGGAATTGCAGAAAACAAAAAGAAATTCATCAAAATTCATGATCCAATAACCAATAAATGGAATTTGAGTTCTTTAAATTAACGAATTTTTGGTTCCCGAATATCCAATCGATCAATTAATTCTTTATAACGTATTCCATTTTTTTTTGACAAATAAGCCAGCAGTCGTTGACGTTTTCCCAGAATTTTCTTTAGACCTCTCTGCGATAAATAATCTTTTCTGTGCAATTCCAAATGGGAAGTAAGTCTTCGGATTTGCTTAGTGAAATTAACTACTTGAAATTCAACGGATCCCTTGGTTTCTTCTTTTTTTTCTTGTTTTTTGGAAATAACTGAGGAAACTGAATTCTTTAGCATAAAAGCAAATCTTCTCCAACTTTTTTAAAATATGAATTTTATGGATCAGTAATAATAATGTTTGACATGTTAATCTGGTCAATTTTTCTTTTTACTATGGGCTTTTTCATTTTATCCAAATTTTGAAAATCAAATAAGTAATAATCCAACTCTTTTTTTTTTATTTGATTCATTCTTTAAATAAAAAAAAGCTTTTGATGAATTATAGATCTAAATTGATAGATTATTGAATTAGTATTCATGTATTAGAATAGAGTATAAGACAATATGTGTCGACGTCTATTTAGTTTTTCTGGGAACTATGTTACAGAATAGAAATAGAAAACTATCCTATCATGCGTTTCATATATTTAGAATTGAGGATACATATGTATTCTTAACATACTGAAAGAACTCCCAGTATTGGTATTAAACCAATAACGATTCATACAAACTAAATCCTCTAATTGACAAGTCGGCCAAAGAAAACACTTTAATCTATGAAGACGGTTGCTTTCAACTAAAAATGGATCATAAATTTTTACATTGTGTCTGTTGCAGAATACCAGATTTAGATCAATACCTTTTGTTTTTTTTGAATTGAAAGAAATTAGAATTCTTAACTCTTTTCGACGTCTCGGCGATAAAATAGTTTCAAGAACAAGCAAACTAGAATTTTTTATGTCTCTATTTCCAATAACTTTTTGCTCTTTTGCTTTTTCTCGATAGCTTAAATTAGTTTGATAATAATTCTTCTGAACTAATGAAATCCGTATGGTTTGATACATAAGAAATGGTCCAGGATTATTTATAGACATACGAACTGGTTCAATAAAAAATACTCCCCTTTGCATCCATTCTGTAACATACGTATGACTCGGCATTATATCTAGATTTATTGTTCCTCTTTGAATAGCGGATAGAGCGCTTTCTCTTGGATTTCGCAAGCTAAGCAGGAGACAATATACTTTGATATTTTTCATTATGGTTAGATTGAAAAAAAAAGACCATCTCAATTGAACAAGCAAATGACTTGTTAGGAAAAAATCGAGGTCTTCTTCTGGATTGCTTTCGTTTATACGTTTTTTTATGTCTGATTGCACACTATAGTTTAAAAAAGAACTATAGTCTGAAACATCTTTTTCTTGGTTTAAGAGAAGGGATCCAAGATTCCATTTGTGCTTTAGAGCGATATTCTTTTTTTCACTCAAACTTTTCTTTTCATTAAAATTTAAAAGAAGTGATTTGATTGGTATCATCCATAGTTTTAGTTTATATACATTATAAAGCAGTATCAATTGTGGTAAGAACCAAAGTTCTTCATTCAAAATAGGAAATTCTTCGTTCATTCCCAGCCAATCGAAAAAGCTTTGAATACTTAGGTTGGTTTGCTCAGTTTGGTGATTCGGAAAATCAAAAAGATCCCTCTTATCGATTTCTTCAATTAATTGATAATTACTTATCTTAGTATTCGTGGTATTGGTCTGGATCCAGGCTTCAATATCTAACCTTTTTCTAAGACATAAATGGATAATTCTGTAATAAAAAAACGATTTATCCATATCTGTAATAGCTTTTTCGCCTAAAGAATTGTTATCTCCTAGCGTAAAAAGTTTTCTTTTATTTGTGTTGTAATTATAGGATATTTTTTGGTTATTCTTTACTTCTGATGGTAAAACAAAAATATATGCGGTGTTCTTATTTTCATAATTAATAGATTTATATGATAAGAGATCATATCGAGAATTTTTTTTTAAATTCCCTTTGTGATTTGATAATGAGTTTAATCTATAATCATAAATTTCCTTTTCGTAACGAATTAACCCATCGTTTTCATAGAAATCCCATTTTAATAAAGCCTTATTTTCATTTTGTCTTATAGAGCGGCGATTTTTTTCATTTTTCCATTTTTTTTGTACGAATCCAGACCATCTCATATGAGATATATTATATTGATAATGATTCTGTAACCAGCTTTTCCATTGATTTATTCCATAAGTAAGAAGTTTCTTATCTGTGAATTCCGAATCAAATATTCCTTGTACTCCAAAATAATCCTTTATTTCATCCTTGATAAAAAGAGATGTTTTATGATATTGAAGTGCAGATTTTAATCTTAAGTTGTATAAGTTAAAAACATGGCTTTGTGATAATTTATACCCAACATAGGCTTGTGATAAAGAGGATAAGTCAAAAAAAAAAATGGAATTTTTATTACTAATATAAAAACAGGACTGTCTAAAGTTTCTAAAGTCCATTTTTTTTTCTTTTTTATTTGCTTCATTATTGTAAGTGTACTTTTCCATTTTTTTTTTTGATTCAAAATGAAAAAAAAGTTGTCCTTTGATCCTTATTATATTAATAACGAGGAGGATAGCAATGTATATTCTTTCAATAAAAAATTGGATAAAATACTGCGAGTTAAAGATTAATCGAGTAATTTGTTTTTTTACTATTTGACAAATAATTTTTTTTTTTTTTAATTCTAATCTTTTTACGGCATGCCACTTTTTGTTAAACCTATTATTTATCTCAGAAATTAGAAAATCCTTTTTCTTGTCTTTTAGTAGTTTTTCTAGTTGATTTCTGATTGTGCTTGTTCTAATAGTCATATCTTGCATTTTTTTTTCTGTTAGCGAATGTTTTGTCCAATTTTTAGATCGACTTGGAATGGGCGATTCGTGAATTAATTTTGTATTTTTTTTCAAATCTTTTTCGTTTTTAGTTTCACCCCATTCATCTAGTTCGCTCAACCCAAATAAAATAATTCTATTTTTTTTTGAGGGGTCGTTTATTAGTCTGTTTAGAAATAGACCACTTTTGTTAATCCATTTTTTTATTTCTTTTACTTTTAATATTTTAAAAATAAAAAAAAAAATGGTTTTTAATTTTGTCATTTTTTTTATGAGTTCTTTTAAAATGGGGACAAAAAAGGAAGGTTGGTTTTGGGGTGAACCAAAAGGCTGTTTGGTTGGCCTCCCCCACACAGTTAAAAAACCAATTTTTTTTTTTTTTTCTTTCTTTTTCAATCGATCGATTTGAGGAAATTCAGATTTCGATCTATACCAAGGTTTCAGATAGAAAGGAAATAGGATCTTTATTTGAATACCTTCACTTAACCAGTTTTTCGGCAAGTCTTTTTCGGATAGTTCAACACCACTATAAGTACATTTAACATGCCTTTCCTTATTCCAATTTTCATAATCTTCGGACCATTCGGGAAATTGAAATAATAAGATACGGCCAATATTTTTAGCTATTATCAATAAGGGTAATATAATATATTTACGAAGAATTGATTTCATTATTAATATACAACTCCTTTTTACTTGAGGAGTTAGAATACCATTCTCAGGTTCTGCTTCTATTTCGATCTCTATTGTTGCTTCTCTTTTATACTTCTCATTTTTTTCTGAAAGTTCAAATTCTTTAGTTTTTTTCATCCAA